ATGTAAAAACTTATTAGGGGTGTTAAATTTAGGTAGGTTGAGTAAAGTGAGGCCCTGTTTTGTAAAATTTTTACCAATGCTAAAATTTAAGTTATATTTTGTGGACCACTAGAATAGAATTGAATTGGGTAAGTTTTTAGTATGTCCTCGATGTTTTTGGGGTTTGGCGTCGAGGTTGGGGGGAGGGGGGGGTTTGGAGTGGATAATTAGGTGTAATATAATTTTATGTCTAACAAGCATTAACTTATAGCCTTCGATGAACTGGATATGAGGATTAATGACCCTTAACTTGAAGTCCAGCTACATGATAAGTTGCCCTTCATGCCTTGACGGCTATGCTGAGTCACAGCATCCTAAAAATTAAAAAATACCAAATGCATGACACCACAGTTATGTTGGTCATGGGCTGATTAGACCCGTACCATCGAGATGTCTTATTTAAGGGGAACGTATGGGCGATAACGCATTCAATGGCCCTGAAGTAAGAACCAGATGTCTGATAAAGTTTCACATTAGCTACCCCCAAGTTGTATGGGCCCGGAGCGAGAAGAGGGGCATGGGTGGGCGGGTTGCTGGTTTCACGGAGGATGGTAGAAATTGAGACCAAATGGGGAAGGGGATAGTCATATGGAAGAGAAAGGTTTATGACTTGGATGGTGTATGTAAGATAACACAGATATGTCCTCAAGCATTAATTTAAATTACTT